TAAGTGGAGCCAGAATAAAGCGTCCATAATAAAGACGCTTACTGTCTACTCTTGATTCAACACACTTCCACTGCAGTGTCTGAGTAGATACTGTTATTTTTTCGTGAACCATAGTAATATTATTTGATCAAATCATTGAATTTTTTATTTCTCTTGAAATATGTTCAATGTTTATTTTTACACACGTCTTTTTTTAGGGGGTCTACAGCCATTGTGTGGTATAGGGGTTACATCTCGTATGAAACTTAATAGTATACCGCTTCTACGAATAGCTCTTAATGCCGCATCTCTTCCTAGACCGGGGCCTTTTATCATGACTTCTGCTCGTTGCATACCTTGATCCACTACTGTCCGAATAGCATTTCCTGCTGCGGTTTGAGCGGCAAACGGCGTCCCTCTTCTTGCACCCTTGAATCCACAAGTACCGGCGGAGGACCAAGAAATTACCCGACCTCGTACATCTGTAATAGTCACAATAGTATTGTTGAAACTTGCTTGAACATGAATAACTCCTTTTGGTATTCTACGCGCATTTTTACGTGAACCAATACGTCTATTCTTACGTGAACCTGTTCTTGGTATAGGTTTTGCCATATTTTATCATCTCATAAATATAAGATAAGTCAGAGATATATGGATATATCCATTTCATGTCAAAACAGATTCTTTATTGTATTGTTTATTGTATTGTTTTTTTTATTCGTACATCGGGTCCTTTCGATTTATAGAGTCTTTTTTTTTTTAGAAAGATTATCCTTGTCTTTGTTTATGTCTCGGGTTGGAACAAATTACTATAATTCGTCCCCGCCTACGGATTAGTCGGCATTTTTCACAAATTTTACGCACAGAGGCTCTTATTTTCATATTTTTCATTCCTTAACTTAATTCTATTCTGAATCTTTTTATTGGAAGAAAATAAGTTTCTTGAAATTTTTAACTTCGAATTGTATACCCCCGAAATGAATGTTTAAGTTAAAAAAACCACTTACTCGTTTGAATCTTTGTTTCGAAGTCTATAAAATATACGCTCTCCGGTTGAATCATAACGCCTTGCCCCTATTTTTACTCGACTTCCTGGTCGTATACGTATAAAAAAAGTACATCTAATCTTTCCTGAAACATAACCTAGAATCCTTTTTTTTTTATCTAAACGAATCCAGAATTCTACCATGGGGGAGTGATTCAGTAATTAAACTCTCATGAATCAATTTTTTTCTTTCAGTCCGGGTAAAATTCCTTGAGGTATCAACAACTAATACGGGAGGGTTGATATTAGAAAACCTCCCTCGCTCTTTTTTTTTTCACAAACAAATATGAAGGTTCCGCATATAATTCGGATACTCAGAAGGATTACCATATATAACACAAAATTTCTCCACCGATTCCTTCTAGTCGAGCCTCTTTGTCTGTCATTATACCCCGAGAAGTAGAAAGAATTACAATCCCCATTCCACCTAAAATTCTAGGAATTCTTTGATAGTTAGAATAGATTCGTAGACCGGGTCGACTGATCCGTTTTAAATTTAAAACCGTTTTATAGGGCCCTTTCCTATTTCTTCTATGTCGTAGGGTCAACACCAAAAAATCTTTGTTGCTTTCCTGATGTTTCCTCAGGTTTTCAATAAAACCTTCGCGTAAAAGGATTTTAACAATGTTTTCATTAATGTTAGTGGATGGTATTCGAACTGTTCTTTTTTTATTCATATCAGCATTTCGTATAGAGGTTATTATGTCAGCAATAGTGTCTTTATTCATGATAAACTCAGATTATTTTTGTACTCGAATTTTTATATAATCAACATGCTCTTTATTCGTTTTTTCTTTATTTTATATTTATTTCTGAATTATTAAATATTTATGAATTACTAAAAACATATACGTGAGACACAACCAATCCACTAAAAAATAGAAAATTACTAATTAATTTTAAATTTAATCGATTTCATTTAAATACTATAACTATGATTACAGTCTCATCTTATAATACTTCAGGCGCTAATGAAACTATTTTAGTGAAATTCAACTGTCTTAATTCCCGAGCGATCGCGCCAAAAATTCGAGTTCCTTTTGGATTTCCTTCTTGATCAATAACAACGGCAGCATTGTCATCATATCGTATTATCATACCGTTGTCACGTTTGAGTTCTTTACAAGTACGTACAATTACAGCTCTGACCACTTCTGATCTTTCTAGAGGTGTATTTGGTACTGCTTCCTTGATTACAGCAACAACAACGTCACCAATATGAGCATATCGTCGATTACTAGCTCCTATGATTCGAATACACATCAATTCTCGGGCTCCGCTGTTATCCGCTACATTCAAATGGCTTTGAGGTTGAATCATTTTTTTATCTGTTTTTTCAATCAATCCAAGGGGCGAAGTAAAGTAAAAAAAAAGAAATGTTATTTGTTCAAAACAAAAAGGTAAACCTGCAATTTTTTTTTTTTCATTCCCAAAACCCTTTCTTTTAGTTCTACATTCTTATCCCGAAATAACGAATTGAGTTCGTATAGGCATTTTGGATGCCGCTATTGAAATAGCCTTTCTGGCTATATTTTCTGCTACTCCGCTCATTTCATAAAGTATTCTACCGGGTTTAACGACAGCTACCCAATATTCGGGAGATCCTTTACCCGAACCCATACGTGTTTCTGTAGGTCTTATTGTAACTGGTTTGTCTGGAAATATACGTACCCATATTTTTCCACCGCGGCGGGCATTTCGTGTCATTGCTCGCCGACCTGCTTCTATTTGTCGAGATGTGATCCAAGCGGGTTCAAGCGCTCGAAGAGCGTATCTACCGAAGCAAATACGATTACCTCGATAAGATATTCCTTTCATTCTTCCTCTATGGTGTTTACGGAATCTGGTTCTTTTGGGGTTATAGTTGACGGTTGTTTATCAATTCCATCTCTACTACAGAACTGGACATGAGAGTTTCTTCTCATCCAGCTCCTCGCGAATGAAACGATTGAAAAAAAAAAATATCTATGTAAATATCTATGTATTTAATAAATAATATACTGAAACAATATACCGAATCATGAGATTTTTTGAAATTTTATCTAGTCTATTATAAATTTGTATATCTTGTTTTGATATACAACTAAACATGTATTCGATTTAGAGCTAATGGTATAGATAAAGTCGTTTTGTTATAAGGTTATAACGAATCTTTACTTTTGACTTTTATTATCATATCTATTATCATATCGGATCAACTAAAATTTATAAATCCAATAAAATAAAAATTTTCGCGGGCGGATATTTACTCTTTCAATATTCGGTTGTAGGATTAGCCCATGACATGACCTTTCAGAATAAATGAATTGGTTTCTCTGGTTCGTTCCGCCATCCTACCCAATGAATCATTAAGATTCGTTTTCAACAGAATCTTATGTATTCACCGGTTCTGTCGTTCCCATCGCTTCTTGGTTAATGGTTAGGTCTGAATTCTATAATGGAGCCCCTAACGAAATTTGTTCTTGAGTCAATCCTCTCAGTCTTTATTGGCTCGGGGCTCTTGATTTTTTTTCTATGAACAGATTTGTCTAATTATGGATCAATCAGTATTAATGCTTTATTACATTCTCCTTTATGAGATGAATCAAAGGCCTTACATATTGGAATCATATATCATTGATATTCTTTTTCTCTCTTTCTCTCATCCTTCCATCTATCCGCATACTTTTATTTCTTAACAACGCATAATCCGATTTGTTTTTATTTTTTGTTGTTTGCTTATGTAAAAAAGATTTCAGTTGCTACATTAGATATGATTAATATATCATATCTCGACTGGTTCTTTATATTTATAGATAGCCAGATAATGCGAAACGATGAGTTGGTTATTTGTTTTATAGTTATTAGTTCATACTCTACTATGGGCTGGTCTATTTTTTTTTTTAATCCTAACCCTAAAAAAAACCAACGAGTCACACACTAAGCATAGCAATTATATCAAATGATTAATCGAGTTTTTATTCAACCTTATCGAATTGTTCATTTTTGTTTTGAGTTAAAAAAACACTTTTGGTTTGAGTTAAGAAAAAAAGGATGAAAGAATTTGTCATTTTTTATTCTATTACGAGGTGGATAGAATAGAACTAAAGATAAGCCAAGTAAGGGCCTATTATTCTATTCCTTTTCCGTATTCTATTCCTTTTCCGCAAAGATCCAAATTTTGAGGCCTAATACCCCATAAATAGTTCGAACTGGATAGGAACAGTAATCAATTTTAGCTCGGATGGTTTGTAGAGGAACCCTACCCTCTCTAATCCATTCGACACGTGCAATTTCTTTTCCGTCGATACGCCCTGCTATTTGTACTTGAATTCCTTTTGTACCTGCCTGTTCAGTTAATTCAATAGCTTTTTTCATTGCTTTACGAAATGAAACTCTATTCTTTAATTGTCCGGCTATAAATTCCGCAAGAATATTAGGGTGCCCATAAGGATTTGCAATTCTTGTAATAGCAAGGTTGAGTTTTCGGCTCCCATAATTTAGTTCTTTTTGTATATTCATCTGTAATTCTTCGATTCTTCGAGATTCTATTAATAACTTTGGGAATCCCATATATATTATGACTTGAATCAAATCGATTCGTTTTTGAATTTCTATACATGCAATTCCCTCGACACTAGAAGATATTTTCATATTTTTTTGTAAATAATTTTTTATACAATTTCGTATTTTTTGATCTTCTTGTAGATCCTCCGAATATTTTTTTGGTTGTGCAAACCAAAGCGAATGATGACCTTGGGTTGTGCCAAGTCTGAAACCAAGTGGATTTATTTTTTGTCCCATAATCCCCCGCTACTATACATATCATGACGCGTTATATCTATGTATTTTTTTTTTTTATTCATATTCATCCAGGTTTTTTTAAACATAATATGGTGTATTTTTTTTTTTTTATAAACTATTTGTCATTTAAATCTTCTTTCTTTTCTATTTATATTAGATTCTTTTTATATTATATAAAGTATTCTTTATA